GCTCTACCTAACTGAGCTATAGCCCTTGTCATAGATATCTTAACATATAGATAATTTCTTGTCAAGATGGATATTTCCTAATCTCACATGATAACTCTTTGATCCGTTTACTGTTAACAGATTGGTATTGCTTAGAAATTATATTCTATCTATAATCCCCGAGGTGATGGGTCTTCTTTTGCGGTGATAAATTACCTACTTAACTCAGTGGTTAGAGTATTGCTTTCATACGGCAGGAGTCATTGGTTCAAATCCAATAGTAGGTAGAACTTATTAGATACCGGAGTCAATGCAATGGTATCTAATAAGTTTTTCTACCCATCCTCCTTTTTTCGTTGTATCAGATTAGACTTGATTGTCTTCAATTGGCAGAATCTAAATGTGGTGTATAAAAAAGAACTTCTAAAAAACTTCTTTTGATTATTTTGATGTATTGACTAGTAGGAAATAACATTGACAGCCTCTACTCGTGTCCTAGCTCGTCTGAGAGCTAGATTCGCTTCAATCACCTGTCTCTTACCCTCAGCTCTACTCAAGTTAGCTTCAGCTATTTTAAGAGTTTGTTGAGCTTCTTGCGGATCAATGTCAGTACTCATCTCCGCATCATTTCCTAAAATGGTGATCTCATTATTCCCTATTCTAGCAAAACCACCCATCAGAGCCACCGTTAACCATTGGTCGTTGAGGCGTATTCTCAAAAGACCTATATCTACAGCCGTGGCAATAGGGGCGTGGTTCGGTAATACACCAATTTGGCCACTATTTGTAGATAAAATGATTTCTTTCACTTCTGAATCCCAAATAATTCGATTAGGAGTCAGTACACAAAGATTTAAGGTCATTTCTTCAAATTGCTCTCCACTTCTAAGTTCATAGCTTTCGCGGTAGCTTCATCGATGTTACCCACCAAATAAAAAGCCTGCTCGGGCAGACCATCTAATTCTCCGGAAAGGATCAGTTGAAACCCCCTAATTGTTTCTGCAAGACCAACATATTTTCCTGGAGAACCAGTAAATACTTCTGCCACGAAGAAGGGTTGTGATAAGAAACGCTCAATTTTTCGTGCTCTTGCTACAGTTAAACGATCCTCCTCGGATAATTCGTCCAACCCAAGAATAGCTATAATGTCCTGAAGTTCTTTGTAACGTTGTGAAGTTTGCTTAACTCTTTGCGCAGTTTCATAATGTTCCTCGCCAACGATCCGAGGTTGTAACATAGTTGACGTTGAATCTAAAGGATCTACTGCTGGATAAATACCCTTGGCAGCTAATCCTCTTGATAGTACGGTAGTAGCATCTAAATGTGCAAATGTAGTGGCAGGAGCAGGGTCGGTCAAATCGTCCGCAGGTACATAAACTGCTTGGATCGAAGTTATAGATCCCTCTTTGGTAGAAGTAATTCTTTCTTGCAAAGAACCCATTTCTGTACTAAGGGTAGGTTGATAACCCACTGCAGAAGGCATTCTCCCTAATAATGCGGATACTTCTGATCCTGCTTGGACAAAACGAAAGATATTGTCGATGAATAGAAGCACATCTTGTTCATTAACATCCCGGAAATATTCTGCCATAGTTAGGGCAGTCAAACCAACTCTCATACGAGCTCCCGGCGGTTCATTCATTTGACCATAGACTAAAGCTACTTTTGATTCTGCAAGATTTTTTTCATTAATTACTCCGGATTCTTTCATTTCCATGTAAAGATCATTTCCTTCACGAGTACGCTCTCCTACTCCGCCAAATACGGATACGCCTCCATGAGCTTTGGCAATGTTGTTGATCAATTCCATGATGAGTACTGTTTTACCTACTCCAGCTCCCCCAAATAGTCCGATTTTTCCTCCACGGCGATAAGGAGCTAAAAGATCTACCACCTTAATACCTGTTTCAAAGATTGATAATTTCGTATCTAACTGTATAAAGGCAGGCGCAGATCTATGAATAGGAGATGTTGTGCGAGTATCTACAGGACCTAAATTATCAACAGGCTCTCCAAGAACGTTGAAGATTCGCCCGAGAGTAGCTCCGCCGACTGGAACACTTAGAGGAGCTCCCGTGTCAATCACTTCCATTCCTCTCATCAGCCCATCTGTAGCACTCATAGCTACAGCTCTAACTCGATTATTTCCTAATAATTGTTGTACCTCACAAGTCACATTAATTTGCTGACCGACAGTATCTCGACCCTTAACTACCAAAGCGTTATAAATATTAGGCATTTTGCCCGGGGGAAAAACGACATCCAGTACTGGGCCAATAATTTGAGCGATACGCCCTAGTTTTTTTTCTTCAAGTGTGGAAACCGCAGGGCTAGAAGTAGTAGGATTGATTCTCATAATTATAATAAAGTGAAATATGTCGAAATCCTTTTTGGAATAATACCAAATCGAAAATAAATGTCCGATAGCAAGTTGATCAGTTAATTCAATAAGAGATAAATGGGAGATAGCACTCGATTTAGTTGGTACCGCCCAACCGAATCCGATTCAATCGTTTACTCA